CTACAGAATTTCTTTCTTATTTTTTGTTCCTTGTCTATGCATAATTGCAGCATAATTGTATGTTATTCAATAGATCAATAGAAAATTCCTCAAATAAATTCTTTATAAGGTTTCCATTATTGACTTCGAAATAGAAAGTAAAGGTCTTGGGAAAGTGTGAATCAATGGGTTCTACTAATTCCTGAAAGTGAAAGATAGTATTATCTTCACACAATTTAATTATATCTAAAATTGATAAACCCTTTTTATGGTTCCCATTTTTTTGTTCGAATACTTTCATTTATTTCAAGTAATTGATTGGTCGTACAAAAAATATACTATTACTATACTATAATAGAAATAGATTGATTAGAGTAGATAGTATTTGATGAAAGAAACAGAACATAGTTGGAACAATCAATATTTGCAATGCAACCATTGTTACATTAGATCCAAAACAAGGGTTCTTTCTTGTTCTTGACCGAACTACAAGATGGAACTTCTTGATATGGAAAAACAGAATATGGAATAGAACCTAAAAGGATAAGGGAAGTTGCTTTTCTTCGAATCGAGTTGGACTCGAAATAAAAAATGAAAATAAAGGTTTTTCGATAAACCCCCGGATCCTTTTTTTCTTCTGATTTGAGATATTATGGACAATTACTCAACCTATTACTGAATCCAATGGTTTAAAGTAAGTATAAAATTCAAAAATGGAAACTTAGGTAAGTGTTTTATCAACATATGTATCAAAAGAAGATATCTAATTTAGCTCTTTCATGCTTACTATAACGAGTTATTTCGGTTTTCTATTGGCTGCTTCAACTATAACCCCAGCTCTATTGATTGGTTTGAACAAGATACGACTTATTTGAAATGAATTGAATGAACAAATTCATAAAAATCTCTCCTTCAGGTATTCTACGGTCCTTTCCCGTGTCAATTGTGAATTCTTGGTCATATTGGTAACTCTTGGTCATTGAGATTCATGGATTTTTCAGATTAATATTTAGGGATAGATCTTACCTTTCTTTTTATCTCCTCAAACAAATCGAAATGATTGAAGTTCTTCTATTTGGAATCGTCTTAGGTCTAATTCCTATTACTTTAGCAGGATTATTTGTAACTGCATATTTACAATACAGACGCGGTGATCAGTTGGACCTTTGATTGAATAACATTTTTTTTTTGATTGACCTCCTCCTTGCAGGAGGTCAAATTCAAGTTGCAATTCAACTGTGTTTTGTTAAGTTTTTTTTTATTGTGATTCGAAATAACATAAACGGAATCACGCTCTGTAGGATTTGAACCTACGACATCGGGTTTTGGAGACCCGCGTTCTACCGAACTGAACTAAGAGCGCTTTTTTATGACAGGAGATACGATTGTAAAGAAAAGGATTTTCTCATTTTTGTACCCCCAATGCGTCTTGTATACATTGGTATGCAAAAATGAAAGATTATGTCCAATTTTATTTAATTGATCTCACTCAGATCCCAGTCAATTAATCCCTCGTTACCACCCATAGGAAAAGTAATAGGTAGGGATGACAGGATTTGAACCCGTGACATTTTGTACCCAAAACAAACGCGCTACCAAGCTGCGCTACATCCCTTTTACAAAATTTTTGTACAGTGTCATTGTACAAAATCCATGTCTTGTTTTCCACATCGTTATTTTTTCCTCGATCCATATACAATTTTCTTGTCATTTCTTCTTTTTGGTTTCATATAATAAAAGAATTATATACATCTGAAACCTAACGTATAAAAAAGATGACTATTTTGCTTAGGAAGAAGAGGGTCTCTTTTTCTTTTTTAGGGACAGGGGTAGGAAAATCTTATCTACTGTTCATTGTACATATCCATTTTTGTTAGGAATTCCGTACAAAAAAATACAAATGATCTTGAACTACAGCATCTGACCATATATGTATTACAATAAATAAGGAGGATTTTCAATGCGAGATATAAAAACATATCTTTCCACAGCGCCTGTGCTAACTACTCTATGGTTTGGGTCTTTAGCGGGTCTATTGATAGAAATTAATCGTTTATTCCCGGATGCTTTGTCATTCCCTTTTTTCTAGATTATTAGTTATTAATATTATTAATATAATAAATATAATATGCGAAAAAAATGAAGAAAATTTGAGATACAATTCTACGTGACGTGACTAAAACTTAAACTTAGTCCCCCTTTTTTCAGTTCTTTAGGATAGGAAGGAAAGAGAAAGAAAAAGTATATTGAACCTCAGCAAAAATCCGGTGGATCTAAGATCCCATTTTGGAGAACAGAAATAGAAAGGGGGGTTCAGTCTAAGGTAAAAAAAAAAGCTCCACGAAATCATAGCATAAAAAAAAGATACTTAAATGAAATACTGGGATTAGGATAGGAATAATTGATAGTTAGAAAAAAATTGTATTACTTACATTATTACTATATTATTACTTACATTATTACTATATATATAATAATATTCTATTAATATTAATTAGAATTACAACAAAATATTTAGAAATGGAATTTCTAATTAGTAACTTCTATTGATATTGATTTTTTTTTCTTTTTTGTTCTTTTCGTCTTCTTAGGTTCGGGTCGAAAACAGAAGAGTTAAGTTGATCAAACAAAAATACAAAGGGGGTTCATGGCTAAGGGTAAAGATATCCGAGTTAGAGTTATTTTGGAATGTACCAGTTGTGTCCAAAATGGTGTCAATAAGGAATCGCCAGGCATTTCTAGATATATTACTCAAAAGAATCGGCACAATACACCCAGTCGATTAGACTTGAGAAAATTTTGTCGATATTGTCACAAGCATAGGATTCATGGGGAAATAAAGAAATAAATCGAACGTGTGTTTGATCTTTCAAGGGGGCAGGAAAAGGAAGAACTTAACATATCTTAACATAAACATATATATATATAATATACAAATAAAAATATAGAATATACAAAAAAAACCTATTTCGGTCGGATCTGAAATGAATAAAGAAAATAAAGAAATAGAATTTTAGAGATAAGGAATAAACCATGGATAAATCCAAGCAACCTTTTCGTAAATCCAAGCGATCTTTTCGTAAGCGTTTTCCCCCAATTGAATCGGGGGATCGAATTGATTATAGAAACATGAGTTTAATTAGTCGATTTATTAGTGAACAAGGAAAAATATTATCTAGACGGGTGAATAGATTGACCTTGAAACAACAACGATTAATTACTATTGCTATAAAACAAGCTCGTATTTTATCTTTGTTACCTTTTCTTAATAATGAAAAACAGTTTGAGAGAGCCGAGTCAATCCCTAGAACTACCGGTCCTAGAACCAGAAACAAATAGATATACTCTTCCATTGATTCAAAACTTCAATCGGAATTCAAGCTCAGATTGATGTTTTGTTCGAAAAGCCTCAAATCCAGATTTGATTGTTGTGTTATAAGAAACAACAAATAGGGAAAGAATAAATCTTTTTTTTTTTGAAAGATGTTCGTTCATTTCTACTACTTATCTTATCTGAATTTTTTTTATTCTATCTTCCCGGAGTCCATTCTCCGGGGAATGCAATTCGGTTTCAATCATTCCTATATATGACTTTAGAATGTCTTTTATTTCATAATTTTATTGGAAATCATGTAAAGACAATTTTTATTTGATATAGCTATTTGCGCAAGTATTTTACGATTAAGAAGTAATTGCTTCTTGTACAGATTGTGTATTAATCTACTATAACTATAGAATACCCCTTTCTCACGAGCCGCTGCATTTATCCGAGCGATCCACAAACGACGAAAGTCCCTCTTTTGCCTGCCCCTATCTCGATGAGAGGAAACCAAAGCTCTCATTTTCTGTTGAGTAATGGTTCGAGTAAGTCTTGAATGCGCTCCTATAAAGGTTGATGCAAATAAACGAATTTTTGTTCGACGTCTCCGAGCTATATATCCTCGTCTAACTCTGGTCATTGAATCAAATTACACTTTAATGAATGAATAACTAATTGATTTCTCTTCTTTCAGTCATCCTTTTATCCCCCGGTTGATTAATAACAAAACGGATTATTCCGATATATAAAATATAAATTCCAATGGCTTTTGCTACTATGACCTTCCCAACCACTATTTTGAATCCTTCCAGGTAAAATACCTAGAAATAAGAAATTCTAACGATATTAAATAAAAGCAAAAAATAGTGGGTTCCATCGTTTCTATGGTTATTTCATAAACGGTGAGGTCCTCTCTATACACCGGAGCCTCTTCTTTCATTTAATCAAATGTTATTGTAAACTTGTATAGTTCACTCTCTTTGGCTCTACCAATCAATTATACAGTAATAGATCTTTTCACAAAAAAGGCTATCCATACAGTGACGGCATTTAATTATGAAAGTTGGCTAGGTAGCTGACCTTGTTAGTCCGTTCTTTCAAGAAAGGGAGCATAACCTTTTTGCTTCTTGTAGTACTATACTATTTCCTCCGCTTAATGGATAACTATTTGCTACCAATGGGGAATTGCTTTTCATCTCAAATTGAGGTGATTGGATTTGCACCAATGGAAACCATAAATTTCATACACAAAAAATATAGGTATATGATAGATCCTCATCCTCATTTTTAGATAGTAAAAATGGCTTTTTCCACTCTATCTATCCTATTGGTGATTGGCACTGGAAAAATGGTTTCGTTTGTTCGAACTCATGATCTAAACGAGTCGCACATACACCCTAGTACATGTTCCCCGACGCTGAGGACATCCTCGAAGTGCGGGGGATTTCGTGATTTTTCTTATTGGCTGTCTTGTGTTTCTAATAAGTTGTTTAATTGTCGGCATATCATACATATATATAATAAAATAGGTTGGTTTAGATCGATCTTAACCTGATGATTGATGATTATGAATTATTTCTATTCAATATCAAATCACGAAAAATTCGAATTCTGATTTGAAACGGAATCATGTATTTACACGAAATCTCCAGTATTTTCATTTTCGACCGCTACAAGATCAACAATACCATGAGCTTGGGCTTCTGTTGCTGACATAAAAACATCCCTTTCCATGTCTTCGGATATAACCCATAAAGGGTTGCCCGTTCTTTGTACATAAACCTTTGTGAGGGTTTCGCGAAGTTTCAGTAGTTCTTCCGCTTCCAGGATAAATTCCCCCGCTTGTGCCTCATAAAAAGAACTAGCAGGTTGGTGAATCATGACCCTGATAATATTGATATAACCTCATGCATGAACGGTTCTTCTATCTTGCAGGATTGGGCTAAAGTAAGGGATAAAAAAACAAGAAGAAAAAAAAACAAATAGAATGGAACAGCCGTACAGGCATCTTTTGTGCATTGCATACGGCTCTGCAATGGCATTTCTTCCTCCCTTCTCTTCAATTTCTATTCTATCGAAGAAAAAAATAGAATCCATCCGATCCAGATCGTTGAATGATCCATTTACCACCCTTCCTTTCGTATTGTAGGAGTCAAAAAATACTATGATGGTTCTGTTGCTTTCTATATTTATCTCGTCTGTGATTTAGCAATCCCAAAGTTTCTTTTTTTTTTTCATTTTCGTACTCTTTCTTTCGTAACGTAACTATCATAAAGATAAAGAGACTTCTGGTGTGGAAGAAAAACGGTTTGTGACGCTGAAATGTACTCCTGACACATAAGATCAAATCGGAATAACCTTTGTTTCATACTACTATCTCGATACAAAATCTCATGTTAGGAAAAACAATACTAGTTTGTTCATATCGAACTCGAAGTGCCATGCTATTATTACCTATTTTTCATATTATTCACATTCGATATGGCGAAGGCATAGTCTTCTTCTTTTTTTTTTCAAATAAAAACTCATTGGCGCCAAGCGTGAGGGAATGCTAGACGTTTGGTAATTTCTCCTCCGACCAGAATGAAAGATCCCATTGAAGCGGCTAATCCCATGCAAATTGTATGCACATCGGGCGAAACAAATTGCATAGTATCATAAATGGCTATTCCTGGTATTACCCATCCGCCGGGAGAGTTTATAAACAAATAAAGATCCCTAGTATCATCTTCTATACTGAGATATACCATGAGACCAACAAGTTGATTTGAGATCTCACTATCAACTTCTTGGCCTAAAAAAAGTAATCTTTCTCGATAAAGTCGGTTGATTAGGACAAAATTGTATCCCCTTTGAACCGTACGCGCATCTTTGGATGCATACGGTTCAAAAAAATTGTGAAAAAAGAATCAATGTGTCGATTCCAATCCTATCTTTTTTTTTGTAACAGATTTCCGTTTTTCTAATGAAAATAAAGGGATTTTTCTTCTATTTTTCAAAAAAAAAACATAAGTTTTGGCTCCCTTCCATATCCCTAAAAAAAAAAAGAATTTACTGAACTTCATTTTTTGTATTAACCTTTCATTGATGTATTGTTTCGTCGAGATTCAAATCACGATGTCATTTTCTTGTTCCTGAATGGGTCCTTTCAATTCTTTTAGGTTCATGTTCTACTCCGGGGAAAGATCTATCCGAATTCTATTTGCACATATAGGACAAATAATCTCAGTACCATTTCTTTTTGCTACGACTTTAAAAATTCGTTTTATGCCTCTCCCAAACTATTCGATGTATTCATCATATTGGTTGGCATGTCAGTTTGAGATCACTCCTATAATTGAATTAAATATTACGAATCGTCTATGCTACAAGCGGTAATTGTACATATATTACTATTACCAATTTGTTTGGTATTTTCTGAACGGAGCCTGGATATTTGATTTTTTTAGTCCAAGTCAACCATAAATTCTTCTAATTGATAATATTGATCCTCAATAGAAATTGATCCAATTTCACTTCACGCTCCGAATGATTGAAGAACCAATCAATACAATATTTCTTGGGCGAAACAGAGGATATCTCGATCGGGGGAGAAAACGGGTAAATCCCATATGACCCAATATGTCTGACAAGTCGCACTATACGTCAACCCAAACTGCATCTTCCTCTCCAGGACTCCGAAAAGGTACTTTTGGAACACCAATGGGCATTAAATTAAAGAAAAAAATTAAGTACTATACTTCACTTTAATACGGAAACGTAAGAATGAGTTTATTGTCTTCATCATTTTTTTCTGTTTATTCTACTAGTTTATACATAAATGGGAAGGTTTTTAGAGAAAGAGAGAATGAATAAATACAAATTTTAATGAAGGGATCAATCGTTCTAATAATAAACAAGTATCCATCCATTCGTTCCCACAAAATGGGACCGATGCTCCCATTGCGTATTGGTACTTATCGGGTATAGAATAGATCTGCTTCTCTTTGTTCTTACGAACAGAATTCTTCCGTTATTTTAAACGGAATAGAATAAATAGTAACCTTTTCTCATACAGAATCCGCTCAAAAGTACATAGTATATTCCAATGCGATAAAGTTACATAGTGTCTATTTTTCTTTGATAAAGGGGTATTTCCATGGGTTTGCCTTGGTATCGTGTTCATACTGTCGTATTGAATGATCCCGGTCGATTGCTTTCTGTCCATATAATGCATACGGCTCTAGTTTCTGGTTGGGCCGGTTCTATGGCTCTATACGAATTAGCGGTTTTTGATCCCTCTGACCCCGTTCTTGATCCAATGTGGAGACAAGGTATGTTCGTTCTACCCTTCATGACTCGTTTAGGAATAACCAATTCGTGGGGTGGTTGGAGTATTTCAGGAGGAACTGTAACGAATTCAGGTATTTGGAGTTATGAAGGCGTAGCAGGTGCACATATTGTGTTTTCTGGCTTGTGCTTTTTGGCGGCCATATGGCATTGGGTGTATTGGGACCTAGAAATATTCTGTGATGAACGTACGGGAAAACCCTCTTTGGATTTGCCCAAGATCTTTGGAATTCATTTATTTCTCTCAGGGGTGGCTTGCTTTGGCTTTGGCGCATTTCATGTAACAGGTTTATATGGTCCTGGAATATGGGTGTCCGATCCTTATGGACTAACTGGAAAAGTACAATCTGTAAGCCCAGCGTGGGGCGCGGAAGGTTTTGATCCTTTTATTCCGGGAGGAATCGCTTCTCATCATATTGCAGCGGGTACACTGGGCATATTAGCGGGCCTATTCCATCTTAGTGTCCGTCCGCCTCAACGTCTATACAAAGGATTACGTATGGGCAATATTGAAACTGTACTTTCTAGTAGTATCGCTGCTGTTTTTTTTGCAGCTTTTGTTGTTGCTGGAACTATGTGGTATGGTTCAGCAACTACCCCAATCGAGTTATTTGGTCCCACTCGTTATCAGTGGGATCAGGGATACTTCCAGCAAGAAATATATCGAAGAGTTGGTGCCGGACTAGCCGAAAATCTGAGTTTATCGGAAGCTTGGTCTAAAATTCCCGAAAAATTAGCTTTTTATGATTACATTGGTAATAATCCGGCAAAAGGGGGATTATTCAGAGCGGGTTCAATGGACAGTGGGGATGGAATAGCTGTTGGATGGTTAGGCCACCCCGTCTTTAGAGATAAAGAAGGGCGCGAGCTTTTTGTACGTCGTATGCCTACTTTTTTTGAAACATTCCCGGTAGTTTTGGTAGATGGAGACGGAATTGTGAGGGCAGATGTTCCTTTTCGAAGGGCAGAATCAAAGTATAGTGTTGAACAAGTAGGTGTAACTGTTGAGTTCTATGGTGGCGAACTCAATGGAGTCAGTTATAGTGATCCTGCTACTGTAAAAAAATATGCTAGACGTGCACAATTAGGTGAAATTTTTGAATTAGACCGGGCTACTTTGAAATCCGATGGTGTTTTTCGTAGTAGTCCAAGGGGTTGGTTCACTTTTGGGCATGCTTCGTTTGCTTTGCTCTTCTTTTTCGGACACATTTGGCATGGCGCTAGAACCTTGTTCAGAGATGTTTTTGCTGGTATTGATCCAGATTTGGATGCTCAAGTGGAATTTGGAGCATTCCAAAAACTTGGAGACCCAACTACAAGGAGACAAGCAGTTTGATACAAGATTGCTCTGGTATCTTTCGCTTCTATTTTTTTTTTTATTTGAATAGGGTACTCGAGAAATATTGACTTGAATCACCTTCTTTTCTTTGATTCTTTCCCTTTTTTATATGATATGGTAAACGACCTCACTCAAACGAATAGGTGTGAAAGCTATAATTGTAAACCACGATCGAATCTATGGAAGCATTGGTTTATACCTTCCTTTTAGTCTCGACTTTAGGGATAATTTTTTTCGCTATCTTTTTTCGAGAACCACCTAAGGTTCCGACTAAAAAATGAAATGATTTTTCATTATATCAACTGAAGTAATGAGCCTCCCATATCGGGCGGCTCATTACTTCAACTAGTCTAGTCCCCGTGTTCTTCGAATGGATCTCTTAATTGTTGAGAGGGTTGCCCAAAAGCGGTATATAAGGCGTACCCCGTAAAGCTTACAAGTAAACCAGATATGAAGATGGCGACTAGGGTTGCTGTTTCCATTTTTAGATAATTTCAAGATCACAACGGATCTACGATAAGATAGTTTATTTACAACTACAACGGAATGGTATACAAAGTCAACAGATCTCAACCAATGATTAAATAGGATTTATGGCTACACAAACCGTTGAGGGTAGTTCTAGATCTAGGCCAAGACAAACTACCGTAGGGAATTTATTGAAACCATTGAATTCGGAATATGGTAAAGTAGCTCCGGGCTGGGGGACTACACCACTTATGGGAGTCGCAATGGCTCTATTTGCGATATTCCTATCTATTATTTTGGAAATTTATAATTCTTCCGTTTTACTGGATGGAATTTCAATGAGTTAGGTTCATAAGAACTATGAAGCCTTAGTTTTTCAATAAAAAAAAATGACTTAAAACTCGGATTTATAGACCGTTCTGGTAGTTCGACTGTGGAATTTCTTTGTTTCGGTATTTCCGGAATATGAGTGTGTGACTTGTTATAATTGATCCTATTGATAATACAGAGAATGGTCCTGTCATCTCTATCAAGATGATTCTACCCCGTCGGGTATTTATTTGAAT